TGCTCGAACATGTACTTATTTTGAGTGCCTATTTATTTTCTGTCGGTCTCTATGGATTGATCACGAGTCGAAATATGGTTCGGGCTCTTATGTGTCTTGAACTTATAGTAAATGCGGTTAATATCAATTTTATAACATTTTCTGATTTTTTTGATAGGAAAGAAATTAATTAATAGAATATATGATCAAAGAAAAGAAAGAAAAGAGAAAAAATTATTCCTCTTACTCTCATTATTCTGCAGTATTTTCACTATTCTACTAGATTTAGATCTGCTAGATTTAGAATAGAATAGTGAAAATTTTAACTTCTAGATACTAGACGATAAAACATAAATTAATAAAAAAATGGATATGTAAAACGAATACAAAAAAAGATAAGAAGAAATGCGTCCGCCACCGAGATATTTCATACCCTCTCCTACAAAGAAAGTTATAAAACCAACTCCATTCGTAATTCCATCAACTACCTGTCTATCAAAAGAATCAGTTAATTCAGACAGTCTTCTCATCCCTCCGCTTAAGTATGTTCTATAAAAAGCGTCTATATAACCACGATTATATGACCAATTATATATCCCAGTTAGTAGTTTCTCAGAAAAAATTATCTTAAGATTTCTTTTAACAAGTGAATTAATTAAATCAAAATTTTTGAAAGATGAATAAAGAGGCTTATATAAAAAAAATGCTATAATTATTCCGAGATAGGCTAGACTGACTGAGAACATTGCATCTTTTGCAAATTCAGACCAATCTGTTAAATTAGTTAAATTTTGATGTAAAAGATTTATAGAAGGGTTTAACCATTTGGATAATATATCCAAATCGACTTCATTAAAAGGAATTCCTAAACATCCAACAAACAAAGTAAATAAGACTAATATAAGCATAGGAAATAATATAGAATTATCCGATTCATAAGGATATAAAAAGATTTTCTTATTGCCAAAAGGAGAAATAGTAAGAAAAGGTTGGTTTCTATTTCTTACATTCTCATCAATTTGATATACCGTCTTGGAAAAAAAAGAAGGACTTTCAGTATTCTTCCTTTTTAATAAAGTTAACAAACGAAAGTTTTTGTTATTAACTTTGGAATCCTCTTTACCCCAGAGAGATATTGAATAGAGGGAAGTTTTTTTTTTCCCACTGTAAGTTTGAAAATGAGTGTTGAAATGTCCTTCAAAAGTAAGTAAATAGATCCGAAACATATAAAATGCGGTTAATCCCGCTGTAGACCAAGCGATTAGTGCCAAAATCGGTGAATATAACCAACTATCATTAAGAATTTCATCTTTGGACCAAAAACAAGCAAGAGGCGGAATCCCGCAAAGAGAAAGTGTACCGAATAAAAAAGCGCTTTTAGTAATTGGTACATATTTTGTTAACCCTCCCATAAGAACCATATTTTGACTTTTATTTGGCGAATAACCAACAACAGTTTCCATTGAATGAATAAGAGAGCCGGATCCTAAAAACAATAATGCTTTCGAATAAGCATGAGTAATCAAATGAAATAAAGCACTTCGAGAAGACCCCATACCTAGAGCTAACATCATATAACCCAATTGAGACATTGTAGAATAGGCTAAACACCTCTTAATGTCGTTTTGAGCAATAGCTAAAGTAGCTCCTAAACAGACTGTTATTATCCCTATTAAAGAGATTAAATTCCTTATATGGGGTATGAGTATAAAAAGAGGGAGAAGTCTAGCTACAAGGAAAATTCCCGCTGCCACCATAGTAGCGGCATGGATAAGAGCCGAAATCGGAGTCGGCCCTTCCATCGCATCCGGTAGCCATACATGAAGCGGGAATTGGGCGGATTTAGCAACGGCACCGGAAAATAATAAAAGAGCGCAGAAAGTCAGAAAAAAATTTTTGAATTCATTATTATAAATCAAGTTATTGAATATTTGGACTGAATCCCGAAATTCAAAACTCCCCGTTATCCAATAAAAACCCAAAATTCCCAATAATAAACCAAAATCTCCGACACGATTAGTTACAAACGCTTTTTGACAAGCATTTGCTGCAACAGGGCGTGTGAACCAAAAGCCTATTAATAGATACGAACACATTCCAACTAATTCCCAAAAAATATAAATTTGTATCAAATTAGAACTCGTAACTAATCCCAACATGGAAGTACTGAAAAAACTTATATAAGCAAAAAATCTCAAATAGCCCCGATCATGAAACATATAATTCTCACTATAAATAAGAACCAAAATTCCAACAGTCGTGATTAATATTGACATAATAGAGGTAAGCGGATCAATTAAGTAACCAAATTCTAAAGAAAAATCATTATTGATAATCCAAGACCAGATATATTGATAGATAACACCGGTATTTATTTGCTGAATAGACAGATTGATCGAAAAAATCATGACTATACTTAATAATAAAACGCTCTGAAAAGCCCATATACGACGAAGCCTTTTTGTTGTCGCCGGAAAAAGAAGAAGTCCGATCCCAATTAATATAGGAACTGAAAGTGGAAGAAAGGGTAGTATCCATGCAGATTGATATGTCTGTTCCATAAAAAAGAAAAGTTTTTAGTCTTAATTAATTGCTTCCGATTAACTGGATTCTATCCCTTTCGAAAGAGGTCGATAAAAAATTATAATATGCACTGACTTAAAGAAAATTTTAGCATTTTATTGAGTCTTTTCGAAATAGCTCAAATATTCAAATCAAGAAGTTAGAATTGGTTAAATAATATGACCAAGTTCTGAAAAAACGAATACTTTTTATTTTAAATAGACTAATCTATTTAGGAAAATACGGAAAATGAAAATAGAATTTATTCTAATAACTGGCTTTCGTATACAAAGCAGCAGTAATTACACTAAAAAAATACTAGATTCTCATAAGAAATGGGGGGTTTACTAATGCCATCGGCTTAATCACTCATTAGTTTCATTTTAGTTCGTTTATTCTAACTTAATTAACTAATTCGTTAGAAGATGTATTATTTTTTAGTAGAAACCGCTTGCTTTTTTTATTGATTTCTGGAAAAAGGAAAAAGATGTATTCTTTAACAGAACAGATTTCTTACTAATCTCATTTGAATTCAAAATTGTTTTTAGGCGTATTTTTTTCCTCAAGTTTGGCTAGTTAATCACAGAAAGATTCAATTTGTTATTAGACAAAAATTGTCTTTTAAAATCCTTCACTAGATTTTATTATGTAGTGTCGAATGCGAAAAATCGCCCGAGATAGGTCTTTTAAATTCTTTTTTTTAGTTCCACTAATTGGGTTTATATGTCATAGCTCAGTATAGAAATCTAGCAGAATATAAATATCAGATAGGAAATTCCATTTGGTTTGCACAATAGATGTCTTTCACATCCAACTAGAAAAAAGTAACCTCTTAATTTTCAAATGGCAGTTCCAAAAAAACGTACTTCTAGGTCAAAAAAGCGTATTCGTAAAAATATTTGGAAAGTGAAGGGGTATTCATCGGCGTTAAAAGCTTTGTCATTAGGGAAATCTCTTTGTACTGGGAAGTCAAAAAGTTTTTTGTGCGCCAAAAAGTCATAAACGTTGTAATAATCTGAAGCGATTTAACTTGCAAATTGGCTCCTTTCAATTTTAATAAAAAATAACAAATTACCATATCTCTATTACTTTAGACTAATCAATAGCAAATAGACTCCATTTCTAGGAAATAGACTCTATTTTGTGATTAGGATAGGAAAATTAAGAATGTTCCAAGTTAGTGAATTCTAAGAAAAAATACAAAAAAATACAAGGTTTTACCCTTCTTTGTACTAGATTTTTGCATTTTGTTGGTGGGGAGTCTTATCTTCTCCATCAACCAAGTTGTCAGAATAAATTGGTGGGGAGGCTTATTGTCCTCATCGACAATTTGGCATAATTAAAATGTCAATAATACTATATATTCTTTTTTCATTATATATCTATCTCGATAGACGGTCAAAGATAATATTTTTAGTTAAACTTAACGATAGAAACTACGATAGAAACTTATCGATTCAATTTTTACAAGATAACTTTATGACGTCTTCGTTCTTTCAATTATTAGAAAAGTTCCTATATATCTTTTAGTTTCAGTCTAATCCATAAAAGACGTCAGCGGTTGGAATATTAAATACGAACAAAGTGTTAATTTGAAATAATCTAAACAGCTTTTTTAGGTTCATTGAGCAAATGCATTTTGTTCTTTCTAAGAGAACTAATAAAATAAAAAAAAAAGGAAAACTTTTTGTTTGAAATTCTATCCCTAACTAAAGAACTAAAGGGTAGAACTTTTTCGTTACAAGGCTTCGCTTCTCGAAAAGCATAAACAAGACGAAAATCCTAAGATAAATAAAAACGGAATTAAAAGAAAATAGAAACCTTCAAATAGATCGTTCAACTAATTTGGTATGTATTAATTTGACCAGTTATTCAAAAATTTTTCAATCAATAGATTCTTTCAATCTCGACGATTGGATATGAATAGATTATTATGAATAGGCAATTATGAGTTTGAACAAGCCGCTATGGTGAAATCGGTAGACACGCTGCTCTTAGGAAGCAGTGCTAGAGCATCTCGGTTCGAGTCCGAGTAGCGGCATGCCCTCTTCTAAACGCGAGACAATAGATCTTATAATGAATACTGAATTCAATTCCCGATGTAAATTCCCGATTTTAATTTCTTAATTAAATTTCTTAATTAAATTAAGGGATTATTCTTTTTTCGATTTTTATGATATTTTCAACCCTAGAGCATATATTAACTCATCTTTCCTTTTCAATTGTTTCAATTGTATTTACAATTCACTTGATAAACCTATTGATCACGGAAATCATAAAACCTTATGATTTAGCAGAAAAAGGCGTGTTAACTACTTTTTTGTGTTTAACAGGATTATTAGTCACTCGTTGGATTTCTTCCGCTCATTTTCCACTAAGTGATTTATACGAATCACTAATCTTTCTTTCGTGGAGTTTCTCCTTTATTCATATAGTCGCGTATTTCAAAAAAACGAAAAATCTAAGTACTATAACCGCCTCAAGTACTATTTTTACCCAAGGCTTTGCTACTTCAGGACTTTTAACTCAAATACAAAAATCTGCAATATTAGTACCTGCGCTCCAATCTGAGTGGTTAATAATGCATGTAAGTATGATGATATTGAGCTATGCCGCTCTTTTGTGTGGATCATTATTATCAGCCGCACTTCTAGTCATTATGTTTCGCAAGAAAAGTACTTTCTTACTAAGATTAATTGAGTCATTTTCTTTTGACACAATCCAATACAGGAAGGAAAGAAGTAAGATTTTCAGAAATCCTTCTTTTTTTTCTGGTAAGAATTATTACAAAGTCCTAGTGATTCAACAGTTGGATTGGTGGAGTTATCGTATGATTAGTCTAGGATTTCTTTTTTTAACGATTGGTCTTCTTTCGGGAGCAGTATGGGCTAATGAAGCATGGGGATCATATTGGAGTTGGGACCCAAAAGAAACTTGGGCCTTTATTACTTGGATCATATTCGCTAGTTATTTACATATCCGAACAAATAAAAATTTCCTGGGTGCAAATGCCGCAATGGTGGCGGCACTGGGCTTTCTTATAATTTGGATCTCTTATTTTGGAGTTAATCTGTTAGGAATAGGGCTACATAGTTATGGTTCATTTCCATTAACGTCTAGTTAAATCCAAGGAAGCTTTTTACAAATACAAACTAGTTTCTAGAAAAATTTTGTATGAACCGTGCGTGAATCCAACGCGAGTAGTGTAGTGATTCGCGCGGTTCTCGTAAAGACCCGCGCAGATCAGTTAAAATGAAAACTCATTTTTTTTACTTAATTAAAAAGAATAGACAAAGCACTCTTTTTTTTCATTATACACGAAGCTTTTCAAAAAAAAAATTTTATTTAGGAAAAAGCTCTAGAAAAAAATTAGATAAAATAAACTCAACCTTCTCAAGTGATAGTGAAAGAACAAAATCGGGGTATATTCCCATGCCTATTACAGGCAGAAAGAGAGCGATTGAAACAAATAATTCGCGTGGTCCAAAATCAAAAACATAAGAATTAGAAAGATTAAATAACTTGTATCCATAGAACATCTGGCGTAACATAGATAATGAATAAATAGGAGTTAATATCATTCCAATTGACATTACAAGAGTAAGTAGGATTTTTGGCATTAAAAGGTATTTTTGACTAGTAATGATTCCCCACAATACTAACAATTCTGCAATAAAACCACTCATACCAGGTAATGCAAGGGAGGCCATGGAAAAGCTACTGAACAGGGTAAATATTTTTGGCAGTGGGATAGCTACTCCGCCCATTTCGTCGAGATAAACAAGACGTATTCTATCATAACTTGTTCCTGCCAAGAAAAAAAGGGCTGCTCCAATAAATCCGTGAGAGATTATTTGAAAAATGGCTCCGTTGAGCCCTGCATCGGTTAGAGAACTAATTCCTATAAGGATCAAACCCATATGAGATACAGAGGAATAGGCTATCCTTTTTTTTAAATTACGTTGGCCGGAAGAAGTTAAAGCTGCATAAATTATTTGTATAGTACCTATTATGATTAACCAGGGAGAAAATATAGAATGGGCGTGAGGTAATAATTCCATATTAATTCGAATCAATCCATAAGCTCCCATTTTTAATAAGACTCCGGCTAAAAGCATACAAGTACTGTAATGAGCTTCTCCATGGGTATCAGGTAACCATGTATGTAGAGGTAGAATCGGCGATTTGACAGCAAAAGCAATAAAAAATCCAATATACAATAGTATTTCAAAAGTTATCGGATACGGTCGATTTATTGATGTTTCAAAATCTAATGTTGGTTTATTAACACCATATAAACCAAGACTCAGAACTCCTATTAATAGAAAAACAGATCCTCCCGCTGTATACAAAATAAATTTTGTGGCTGAATACATACGTTTTTTTCCTCCCCACATGGATAGAAGTAGATAAACCGGAATTAATTCTAATTCCCACATGAGGAAAAAAAGTAAAAGGTCTTGAGAGGAAAATGGCCCTATTTGAGCGCTATACATTGCTAATATCAAAAAATAGAATAATCGTGAATCTCTAGTAACCGGCCAGGCCGCTAAAGTAGCTAAAGTAGTTATAAACCCTGTTAGTAAAAGGGGTCCTATAGAAAGTCCATCTATTCCTAATTTCCAATGGAAATCAAAAAATTTAATCCATTTATAGTCGTCTACTAGTTGGATTAATGGATCGTCCCATTGGAAATGATAAGAGAATACATAGGTTGTTAGAAGAAGTTCGAAAATGCAGATACAAATAGTATACCACCTAATTACTTTATTTCCTCTATGGGGAAGAAAGAAAATTAAGGAACCTGCTGCGATTGGTAAAAATACAATTATTGTTAACCAAGGAAAAGAATTCGTGGTAAAGACAAGATACACTTGGACCAGAAAACCCGCATGTAAAAACACGGGTTTTCGCAGTAAAACAAATCAGATGAATTCAAGTAGAGTTTTCATTAAGGTA